TTAAGACCGTTTATCATGATTGAGGAATCAAAAACTTCTAATTGACCTTATTCTTTCAATTGGTATTTTTGCTTATCCTTGTATCTTTCAAAAATAGAAACTTAGGTAAGTGCTTTCTAAACATATGTATAAAAAAACATATTTCATTTAGCTCCTTCATGCCTACTATAACTAGTTATTTCGGTTTTCTACTAGTGGCTTCAACTATAACCTCTGTTTTATTTATTGGTCTAAGCAAGATACGACTTATTTAAAATTAATTGAATGAACAAGCTATAAAAAATCAAAAGAAATCTTTCTGTGGGATTCCATGTATTTTATCGTTCCTTACTGCGTCAATTGCCAATTATTAGTCATTGAGATTTATGGGCAATTTGAATTAATATTTAGGGATAGATATTACCTATTTTTTCCCTTTACAAACAAATTGAAATGATTGAAGTTTCTCTATTTGGAATCGTATTAGGTTTAATTCCTATTACTTTAGCTGGATTATTCGTAACTGCATATTTACAATACAGACGTGGTGATCAGTTGGACCTTTGATTAATTAAATTAATTAAAATTTGGATTATTATTAGTTATTGACCTCCTCTTTTCTTTAATTTTAATCCACAGGAGGTCAAATTCGACTGAAATCCGGTCAATAACTTGAACAGCAATCCGAATTTGACCTAACAAGAACGGAATCACGCTCTGTAGGATTTGAACCTACGACATCGGGTTTTGGAGACCCGCGTTCTACCAAACTGAACTAAGAGCGCTTTCTATTTCTTGTCACAATTTTGATTCTTTTTGTAACCGCACTGCATTTTTCATGTATATATATCCTATAATAGTATAATAAATTGAAAGAAAGATAAAGATTATTTATGTTTAATTTCAGTGATCTCAATTGATTCCTCGTTACTGCTCAGAGGAGAAGTAATAGGTAGGGATGACAGGATTTGAACCCGTGACATTTTGTACCCAAAACAAACGCGCTACCAAGCTGCGCTACATCCCTTTCAATTGGTCTACAGTGTCATTGTAGAGAATCCCTGTCTTCTTTTCCATAGTGTTATTTCTTTCCATAGTATTATTTCTTCCGTTGATATACACAATTTATATTGTTATTTGTTCTTTTTTGGCTCATATCATATAACATATTGTATAACATATATTATAATATAATTATAATATAATAAAAGACTTATATACACGAATATGAGACGCTAAAAAGAAAATCAATATTTTTCAGCAATGCTCAGGCAGAAAGAGACATTTTTTTCTGTTTTAAGAAAAGAAAGGAAAATCTTATCTACCGAATCATTGTAAATTTCAATTAAAATTAGGGATTACCCGTCCAAATATAAGTGGTCTTTAACTACATATGCATCTGATCATATATGTATTGACGTTATGTATTCCAATAAAGAAGGAGGCGAATTTTCAATGCGAGATCTAAAAACATATCTTTCGGTGGCACCGGTACTAAGTACTTTATGGTTCGCGTCTTTAGCAGGTTTATTGATAGAGATCAATCGTTTATTCCCGGATGTGTTGACATTCCCTTTTTAGAATTAAAAATAAGGAAAGAGAAAGAATAAAAGTGGATTCAATCTCAGCGAAACTTGGATTCGGGCTTAATTTCATAATAGAGTGAGAGCGGGAATGAAATAGGGGTTTCGAGCAACAGTATCTTGTATGATACTTAAATAATATACTGTACATATATTCGAAATATAGTTAGAAATCATTGTATTACTTATTATTTACTATTACTCTATTGATTCCAATGAAATCTTTCATAATTGGATTTCGAGTTAACAACTTCTATTTTTTCTTTGTTCCTTTCTTATTCGCTTCTTCAGATCGAAAAAAAAATGGAAGAGTTGATTGAATCAAAAACCAAAGGAGGTTCATGGCCAAGAGTAAAGATGTCCGAGTCACGGTTATTTTGGAATGTACCAGTTGTGTGCGAAACGGTGTTAATAAAGAATCAACGGGCATTTCCAGATATATTACTCAAAAGAATCGGCACAATACACCTACTCGATTGGAATTGAGAAAATTTTGTCCCTATTGTTACAAACATACGATTCATGGGGAGATAAAGAAATAGATCGAACGAGGTTTGTCACCCTTCCAAGGAACAGGAAAAATAACATAGTATATATATAACATATATTTAATAATCTAAACCAAATCCTATTTCTTAATTCTAATTCATTTTTGATCCAACTGGAATAGAAATAGGATTTTCAGGGATAAGGAATAAACAAACCATGGATAAATCCAAGCGACCTTTTCTTAAATCCAAACGATTTTTTCGTAGGCGTTTGCCCCCGATCCAATCGGGGGATCGAATTGATTATAGAAATATGAGTTTAATTAGTCGGTTTATTAGTGAACAAGGAAAGATATTATCTAGACGAGTGAATAGATTGACCTTGAAACAACAACGATTAATTACTATCGCTATAAAACAAGCTCGTATTTTATCTTTGTTACCTTTTCTTAATAACGAGAAAAAGTTTGAAAGAACCGAGTCGACCGCCAGAACTACTAGTTTTCAAACCAGAAATAAATAGACTTACTCTTCAATCGAATCCGAATTCAAATGCGGATGGCTGTTTTGTTAAAAAAATCCAAGAATCTAGATTTCATTGTCGTAAGAAAAAAGATTCACAGAGTCGGGGAAGAATAAATCTTTTTTTTTGTTCGCTCAGTCTCATTTTGATGACTTTTTATCAATTTTTTATCATACTAATTTTGACTATACCTTCCCGGAGTTTAGTCTCCGGGGAACGTCATTTAAATTTGTTCGGTGGATTCCTTACAATCCCTTTCTTTTATTTTATGATCTCATTGGAAATCATATAAAGACAATGCCTATTTAATATAGCTATTTGTGCAAGTATTTTACGATTAAGAAGTAATTTCCTCTTGTACAGATCATGTATTAATCTACTATAACTATAGGATACCCTACTCTCACGAATTACTGCATTTATCCGAGTAATCCACAAACGACGAAAATCTCTCTTTTGCCTATCTCTATCCCGATGAGCAGAAACCAAAGCTCTTATTTTCTGTTGAGTAATAGTTCGAGTCAGTCTTGAATGAGCCCCCCGAAAGCTTGATGCAAATAAACGAATTTTTGTTCTACGTTTACGAGCTACATATCCTCGTCTAATTCTGGTCATTGAATAAATAAAACTTTGATGAATAACTAATTGATTGTTTATTTCCGTTCTTTCAGTTATTATTTTCCTCTTTATTGATCGATTGATAACAAAACGGATTCTTCCAATGTATAAAATAAAAATTCCAATGGCTTTTGCTACTATAACCTTCCCGACCACTATTTTTTATTTAGCGGCGAAATGCTTAAAAAAAAAAAAGTAAATTATGAATGGATAAAATAATAGTGGTTCCGTCGTTTCTATGGTTACTTCTTAAACGGTGAGGTCCTCTCTATACACCGGAGCCCCTTCCTTAATTAATATTTATTGGTAACTTGTACAGTTCACATCCTTTGGCTCTACCCATGAATTATTTAGTAATAGGTCTTTCACAACGAGATCTACCTATACAGTAACGGTATTTAATTATGAAATTTAGCTAGGTAGCTGACCCTGTGAGTCCGTTCTTGCAAAAGTGGGAACATCGTTTTTCTGCTTATTTCCCCCGCTTAATGGATAATCCAATGGGGAATTGCTTTTCATCTTAAATTAAATTCAGGTGATTGGATTTGCACCAATGGAAACCATAAATTGCATACACAGGGATATAAGGGATTTTTTTTAGGATAGTGAGTGGAATTCTTCTTATTCACTGGTACTGATCATTGATACTGGAAAAGGGCTTTCCTTTCTTGTCTTGTGTACCAGCTCATGATTTGAACGCGTCACACATACACCCTAGTACATGTTCCTCGGCGCTGAGGACATCCCCGAAGAGCGGGGGATTTCGTGATATTTCTTATTGGCTGTCTTGTGTTTCTAATAAGTTGTTTAATCGTTGGCATGCTGAATCATATACATACTAGGCTGGTTTAGATCGATCCTAACCGGATTATTATCAATTGCTTCTATATTATATTCTACTACTCTAATAATATAGATTATGAAATTTATGAAATATAGATTATTAAACGCGGTAAGAATCGAAAAAAAATCACAGATTGACGCGAAATCTTTGCTATTTTCATTCAACCAACCGCTACAAGATCAACAATTCCATGAGCTTGGGCTTCTGTTGCTGACATAAAAACATCCCTTTCCATATCTTCGGATACAATCCATAAGGGTTTGCCCGTTCTTTGTACATAAACCCTTGTGATGGTTTCGCGCAGTTTCAGTAATTCTTCCGCTTCCAGGATAAATTCTCCCGTTTGTGCCTCATAAAAAGAGCTAGCGGGTTGATGGATCATTACCCTGATGATAAATCAATGGTTCCTCTATCTTGCATAATAAGGTGAAAACAAAAGAATAAAAAAAAGATAAATTGAACAACCGTACAGGCATCTTTTGTGCAGTGCATACGGCTCCATAATGGAATTTACTTTGACCTTCCATCGAATTAAAGAGAAAATCTAGGATCTATAAGACCCGGATTGGCAAATGATCCAATTACCACCCTTCCTTTCGGGCAAGTTAAAAAATACTATGATGGTTCCGTTGCTTCATATATTTGGGGCCTCTGTGATTCAGCAATCCCAAAGTTTCTTTTTTTTTTTCTACTCTATATCTATACAGTGGGAAAAAAAGTTTGTGACGCTGAAATGGATTCCCGATAGATACGAAACAATAGGAAATACCTTTTATCTCATACTACTCTTTCAATACATAATCTAATGTTTGAAAAAATAATAATAATTTTCTCATATTGAATTCGAAGTGCCATGCTATTATTACTTAATATTCCTGCGAAGGCATAGTCTTTTTTCTCTCAAATTAAAAATAAAAAACTCAATGGCGCCAAGCGTGAGGGAATGCTAGACGTTTGGTAATTTC